ATGGCTTGGATAAATAAGATCCATGGTATTCTTTTTTCCAAGGATTATCGAGAGTTTGAACGAGAATTTGAACACGAAATATATAAACTTGACGTAAAATCATCATTTACAGGCATTGAGGATTCATCAGTCTCAATTGGTGAATTTACAGAAGAAGCTGAAGAAGCTGAGAAATCAAGAACTCGTTTCAAACAAATTGCTTTTGGGGGAGAAGAAAAAGTATTCGATATGGTTAGAGCTGATCCGAATGATCAAAAATTTAGTAATCTTAAAATTGAAGAAATTAAGAAAAAGGTTCCTCGATGGTTATACAAACTGACTTCTGATTTGGATTTTGAAGAAGAGGAGGAGGAGGAGGAAGAAGATGATCAGGAAGAATCCACAGATGATCACGGGATTCGTTCAAGAAAAGCCAAACGTGTAGTAATTTATACTGACACCGATGAGGATACTAATGTCATTAATACTACTGATAATATCATTAATACCAATGATAATATCATTAATACTACCACTGATAATATCAGTAATACCAATGATAATATCATCAATACTACTGATAATATCATCAATACCAATGATATTATCACTAATACTACTGATAATATTATCAATACTACTGATAATATCATTAATCAAGAAAAAAATAGTGATGATCAAAGAGGAAATGGTGATCAAGCAGAAGAACATGAGATGGCCTTGATACGTTACTCGCAACAATCAGATTTTCGTCGTGATCTAATCAAAGGGTCGATGCGGGCTCAAAGACGTAAAACAGTGACTTGGGAAATGTTTCAAACAGATGTACACTCCCCCCTTTTTTTTGACAGAATAGACAAAACACCTTTGTTTTCTTTTGATATCTCAAGGATGATGAACCTAATTTTTAGGAATTGGATGGAGGAGAAAAGCCCAAAAATAAAAACATCTGATTATGTGGGTGAAGGGGTAAAAGAGAAAGAGAAAATAGAGGAAGAACACGAAGAAGAAAAAGGGGAGTATAAAAGAAAAGAGGATAAAAGACAGGAGGAGGAACGGATAGCAATAGCAGAAACTTGGGATAATATTATATTTGCTCAAGCAATAAGGAGTTCCATATTAGTAACCCACTCGATTCTTCGAAAATACATCGTATTACCTTCATTGATAATAGTTAAAAATATTGGTCGTATGTTATTATTTCAATTCCCTGAGTGGTATGAAGATTTTAACGAATGGAGTAGGGAAATGCATGTCAAATGCACATATAATGGTGTTCAATTATCGGAAACAGAATTTCCAAAAGATTGGTTAACAGACGGTATTCAGATAAAAATCCTATTTCCTTTCTCTCTGAAACCTTGGCATAGAAAAAAGCTACGATCCCATCATAAGGATCTAAGAAAAAAACAAAAAAATTTCTGTTTTTTAACGATCTGGGGGATGGAAACAGAACTGCCCTTTGGCTCTCCCCGAAAAAAACCTTTCTTTTTTGAACCCATTCATAAAACACTCGAAAAAAAAATTAGAAAAGTAAAAAAGAAAGGTTTTTTCTTTCTAATAATTCTAAAAGACAACATAAAAGGTTTTCTAAAGATTCTCAACGAAAAAATAAGATGGATTATCAAAATAGTTCTATTTATAAAAATCAAAGTGAAGGAACTCCTTTTCTTTTTTAGAGTAACACGAGTCTCTGACCCAAGCCAAAATGAAGAACCAAGTCAAAATGAGAAAGATTCCAAAATAAGTAATAGGATCATCCATGAATCACCCATTAGAATTGTATCCGGAGATTGGACAAATGATTCACTGATAGAAAGAAAAATTAATGATCTGGCTGATAAAACAACCAAAATCTGGGATCAAATAGAAAAGATTAGAAAAGACAAGAAAAAACCTCTAACTCCAGATATTGAGGATATAGATATTAGTGCTAACAAGGGAAATTTTAGTAATAAAAGAACCGAATCAGGGAAACATATTTGGCAAATATCTAAAAAAAGAAGAAGTGCCCGATTAATCTCTAAATGGGACTCTTTTATGAAATCTTTCATTGAAAGAATATACATGGGTATCCTTCTATGTATCACTAACATTTACAGGATCAATGTACAATTTTTTCTTGACTCAACAAAAAAGACTTTAAATGGATACACTTACAATGACGAAATAAAGGAAAAGGATACTAATGAAACGAATCCCAATATAATTCCCTTCATTTCGACTGTAAAATCTCTTTCTACTTATACTACTAATATAAGTAGTGATAGTAATTCACCGATTTACTGCGACTTATCTTCTTTGTCCCAAGCCTATGTGTTTTACAAATTATTGCAAACCCAAGTTAGTAACAAATATAAGTCAGAATCCATATTTAATTACTACAGAACATATCCTTTTATTAAGGATAGAATAAAAGACTATTTCCATGACTATTTCCATACACGAGGAATATTTGATTCAGAATCAAAACACAAGAAACTGCGGAATTCTGGAATGAGTGAATGGAAAAACTGGTTAAAGAGCCATTATCAATACAATTTATCCCATGACAAATGGTCTAGATTAGCACCTCTAAAATGGAGAAAGAAAGTCAATCAGCATCCTACGATTAAAAATCACGACTCACCAAAATTGGGTTCATATGAAGAAAAAGACCAATTAATTCATTCCGGGAAAAAAGATTATTATAAATTGGGCTTATTGAAGAGTCCGAGTCGCGAAAAAAAAATTCAAAAACACTACAGATATGATCTTTTATCATATAAATATCTTAATTATGAAGATGTTAAAGACTCCAATATTTATGGATCACCATTACAAGTAAACAGGCACGGAAAGATTTCTAATTACAATACACATAAATACAAATCGTTTTATGCTATAACTATAAATGATAGCCTAGAAGATAAATATACAATTGATAGGGATCAAAATCTAGATAGAAAATATTTGGAATTGAGAATCACCAATTGTTACCCTAGAAACAATATTGAAACTAGGACTAGTACGGGTATCGGAACTTTCATTAATAAAAAAAAGAAAACTACTAAGACTGGGACCAATAAGAAAGATATTCTTTCTCTTTATATCAGAATTCATCAAGAAATCCAAACAAAGCAAAAAGAGGTCTTTTTTGATTGGATGGGAATGAATGAACAAATGTTAGATCGTACTATATCGAATCTGCGCCCTTGGTTCTTACCAGAATTTGTGCCGCTTTACGATCGATATAAGACTAATCCGTGGATCATACCAATCAAATTGCTTCTATTTGATTTTCATGGAAATAAAACAAGCGATCTTTATATAGATCCAAAGGTAGAATCTAATCAAAAAGAAAGATTTCATCCAAAACCAAAAGTAGAATCTAATCAAAAGGGATATCTTGAATTAGAGAATCGGAACCGGGACGAGAAAAAACGACAGCACCAAGGAAATCTTATATCTGATATAAGAAACAAAAAAAAAGATGTTGGAGCAAATTCTGCAGGTTCAGATATTAAGAAACGCAGAAAGAAAAAGAAATTAAAGAGCAAGAAGGAAGCGGAACTAGACTTCTTTTTGAAAAAATATTTTCTTTTTCAACTCCGATGGGATGATTCTTTCAATCAAAGAATGACCAATAATATCAAGGTATATTGTCTACTGCTTAGACTTATGAATCCGAATGAAATTGCTATATCCTCTATTCAAAGAGGAGAAATGGGTCTAGATGTAATGCTGATTAATAAGGATTTGTCTCTTCCAGAATTGATAAAAAGGGGAATATTTCTTATTGAACCGGTTCGTTTGTCTATCAAATGGGATGGAATTTCGATTATGTATCAAACCATAGCTATTTCATTGACCCATAAGGATCAGCACCAAACTAATCGAGGATACCAGGTAAAAAAACATATTGATAAGAATTACTTTAATGGCTCGATTGCACGACACGGAGGAGTGCGTGTGAATGGGGACAATAATAATTATGATTTGCTTGTTCCTGAACATATTTTATCTCCTAGCCATCGTAGAGAATTGAGAATTCTAAGCCGTTTCAATTACCGAAATAGGAACCTTGTGAATAAGAATCCAGTATTTTGCAATAGAGCTAAGACTAATGTGCAGGGGTTTGAGAAATTTGTAAATAGGGATAAGCATTTTGATACAGATACAAATAACTCTCTAAAATGGAAAGTGTTTCTTTGGCCCACTCATCGATTAGAAGATTTAGCCTGTATGAATCGCTATTGGTTTGATACCAATAATGGGAGTCGTTTCAGTATGTCAAGGATCCATATGTATCAGCAATTTGGAATTCGCTGATGTTACAGTCAATTTCCCTCTTTATCACGTGCCTGGTATATGAGAACATGCAAATAAATACATACCTTATGTTAGACTCTGATACACAAGATTCAGTCACATATCAATTGGACCTAGGAATGAATCGACAGAATCTTTTTAGGTCCCTTTCATTCTGTTTCGTGAGCCCAGGAATATACCATCCCTTTGTGTCTGAATAAATTTATTGTTATTATTTATTCATATTCATTTTGATTTGTTTGATAGAAAAAAGAGTAATATATGAATCAATCCAGATTATTGTGTACACCAGAACAAAATAAATGGTATTATTATTCTTGATTGGGAAGATTTATATCCGTGGGAACAAAAAGAAAAAAGAGAAGAATTTATTTGTATGGTAAAGAATTCGCCCATATCCGTTATTCCACAAGAAGAAAAAAGGGGTTCTGTTGAATTCCAAGTATTTAATTTTACCAATAAGATAGAGAGACTTACTTCACATTTGGAACTGCACAGAAGAGACTATTTATCTCAGAGAGGTCTGCGGAAAATTCTGGGGAAACGCCAACGACTGCTGGTTTATTTATCAAAGAAAAATCGAGTGCGTTATAGGGAATTAATTGGTCAATTGGGTATTCGAGAACCAAAAACTGGTTAGTTTGGAAATTCGTTTGAATTTTTCGGTTCATTAGATCTTGAATTTTTATGAACCTCGTTTCATTTTCAGTTCAGGAATTCATGGAATAATGAATTGGGATCGGAGAATAAGGAGAATAAAAACATATGACTGTACCAGACGCAAGAAAAGACCTCCTCGTGGTCAATATGGGTCCTCACCACCCGTCAATGCATGGTGTTCTTCGACTAATTGTTACTCTAGATGGCGAAGATGTTATCGACTGTGAACCCATATTGGGTTATTTACACAGAGGAATGGAAAAAATTGCGGAAAACCGAACAATTATACAATATCTACCTTATGTGACACGTTGGGATTATTTAGCTACTATGTTCACGGAGGCAATAACCGTTAATGCACCTGAGGAATTGGGAAATATTCAAGTACCTAAAAGAGCCAGCTATATTAGGGTAATTATGCTGGAGTTGAGTCGTATAGCTTCGCATTTGTTATGGCTTGGACCTTTTATGGCCGATATCGGCGCACAGACTCCTTTCTTCTATATTTTCAGAGAGAGGGAATTGTTATATGATCTATTCGAAGCTGCCACAGGTATGCGAATGATGCATAATTATTTCCGTATCGGGGGGGTAGCTGCTGATTTACCTCATGGCTGGATAGATAAATGTTTAGATTTCTGCGATTATTTTTTAACGGGAGTTGTTGAATATGAAAAGCTTATTACGCGCAATCCCATCTTTTTGGAACGAGTTGAAGGGGTAGGTTTTATTGGGGAAGAGGAAGCCATAAATTGGGGTTTATCAGGACCAATGCTACGAGCTTCCGGAATCCAATGGGACCTTCGTAAAGTCGATCGGTATGAGTGTTATGATGAATTCGATTGGGAAGTCCAATGGCAAAAAGAAGGAGACTCATTAGCTCGTTATTTAGTAAGAATTGGCGAAATGACGGAATCCATAAAAATTATTCAACAGGCTCTAGAAGGAATTCCGGGGGGACCTTATGAAAATTTAGAATTCCGACGCTTTGCTGGAACAAAAGATTCAGAATTGAACGACTTTGAATATCGATTCATTAGTAAAAAGCCTTCTCCCAGTTTTGAATTGTCAAAACAAGAACTTTATGTGAGAGTAGAAGCCCCAAAGGGAGAATTAGGTATTTTTCTGATAGGAGATAATAGTGTTTTTCCTTGGAGATGGAAAATCCGTCCACCCGGTTTCATCAATTTGCAAATTCTTCCTCAGCTAGTTAAAAGAATGAAATTGGCTGATATTATGACAATACTAGGTAGTATAGATATCATTATGGGAGAAGTTGATCGTTGAAATGATAATTGAAGAAGCACAAGCTATCAATTCTTTTTTCAGATCGGAATCCTCAAAAGAGGTCTATGGGCTCATATGGTTACTTATACCTATTTTTACTCTTGTATTGGGAATCACAATAGGGGTATTAGTAATTGTGTGGCTAGAAAGAAAAATATCTGCAGGGATACAACGACGAATTGGTCCTGAGTATGCCGGGCCCTTGGGCATTCTTCAAGCTCTAGCGGATGGGGTCAAACTACTTTTCAAAGAAGATCTTCTTCCATCTAGAGGAGATATTCGTTTATTTAGTGTCGGCCCATCCGTAGCGGTCGTATCAATTCTACTGAGTTATTCAGTAATTCCCTTTGGCCATCACCTTGTACTAACCGATCTCAGTATAGGTGTTTCTCTATGGATCGCTATTTCAAGTATTGCCCCTATCGGACTTCTTATGTCCGGATATGGATCAAATAATAAATATTCCTTTTCAGGTGGTTTACGAGCTGCTGCTCAATCTATAAGTTATGAAATACCGTTAACTCCATGTGTGTTATCAATATCTCTACGTGTGATTCGTTGGAATACGCACTCCTACCTCTTTCTTTGCTTTTTCTAGGAAAGAAGTTGATTGAATATATATAGATAGAACTCTTTTTTATTCATCACTGGGATCTATGAACTAAACCAGATAGTTATATGAGTGAAACAAAACTGCTTATGAATTCGCAGTAAGAAGATCGAGTCTCATTACCTATGTACGAGAGTAAAGTGGAGCTAAACATAAGCAGTGGAAGCTGTTTACCCCAAGTATCGATTAGCCATCAGGACTTGAAGCGGGCGCAAAAGATCAACTGTATGGAATTTTTACTCTTGTATTTATTACCATACCGAGGATCAACCAAAACTGAGTGGACGGTTAGGAACACCAAGGTACACAAAAGATTAGTAATGGAGATAATGTAACGTATCCAAACGGATATTTTTACATTACATAAAAGGAGTCATAATGAGGGCTTGAAGTTGGTAGAAATGGTCAAAAAGTACTTCCCCGTGATCCCGATCCAGAGTATAGCTCCTATCCACTGATTGAAAAATAACTATCAGGAACGAAGTAATCCTTTATTTATATAGTATAGTCCTTCTGAGAAAGAAGAGAAGAACAGGAAGGAAAAATGGATTGACTATTTATTGTATCTTATGGAAAGATCGAGTTATTACTGAACAAGAAACTAAGCAAAAAGGATAAAGGATGAGATGGATTCAGAAGTGTACTTTTTATTTGTTATTATCTTATCGCGGACAGAATCCCACTGGTCTAGTTCACTTATGAGCATTTTGATTCATCTTTATTTTTCCTATGGTATGCCAATGTAATACCGAAGCATACCTTAGATTTATTCGTGACCATTGAGGAGCCGTATGAAGCTGAGGTCTCATGTACGGTTCTGGAATAGAGATGGGAACAGTGATGTTATCATCGACTATGATTATCTAACAGTTCAAGTACGGTTGATATAGTTGAGGCGCAGTCAAAATATGGTTTTTGGGGGTGGAATCTTTGGCGTCAACCTATAGGGTTTATAGTTTTTATAATTTCTTCACTAGCGGAATGCGAGAGATTGCCCTTTGATTTACCGGAAGCCGAGGAGGAATTAGTAGCAGGTTATCAAACTGAATATTCAGGTATCAAATTTGGTTTATTTTATGTTGCTTCTTACCTAAATTTACTAGTTTCTTCATTATTCGTAACAGTTCTGTACTTGGGAGGGTGGAATCTTCCTATTCCATATATACCAATTACTGAACTTTTCGAAATAAATCAAACTAGTGAAGTCTTTGGAACAACAATTAGTCTCCTCATTACATTAGCTAAAGCTTATTTGTTCCTGTTCATTCCTATCTCAACAAGATGGACTTTACCTAGGCTGAGAATGGATCAACTATTAAATCTTGGGTGGAAATCTCTTTTACCTATTGCTCTCGGTAATCTATTATTGACAACTTCTTCCCAACTTGTTTCGCTGTAACAGAATAGGATATTCCAGATTCTTATCCTCTCTCAAGCAAGAGAAAGAAACATCAAATTATTCATGGATATTCACGATATATGTTTCCTATGGTGACTGGGTTCATGAATTATGGTCAACAGACAGTACGAGCTGCAAGATACATTGGTCAAAGTTTCATGATTACCTTATCTCACGCAAATCGTTTACCTGTAACTATTCAATATCCTTATGAAAAATCGATCACATCAGAGCGTTTCCGTGGGCGAATCCACTTTGAATTTGATAAATGCATTGCTTGTGAAGTATGTGTTCGCGTATGTCCGATAGATCTACCTGTTGTTGATTGGCGATTAGAAACAGATATTAGAAAGAAACGATTGCTTAATTATAGTATTGATTTCGGAATCTGTATATTTTGTGGTAATTGCGTGGAGTATTGCCCCACAAACTGTTTATCAATGACTGAAGAATATGAACTTTCCACCTACGATCGTCACGAATTAAATTATAATCAAATTGCTTTGGGTCGGTTACCAATGTCTGTAATTGGAGATTACACAGTTCGAACAATTATGAACTCAACTCAAATAAAAATATCTATGGATAAACCCCTTGATTCAAGAACGATTACCAATTAAATTAAAAATAAGACTAAGTTTTGATCTAAAGTAGGTAAGTTTCTTTCATGTCAGACAAATAATAACTAGATTTGTGAGGATTATAACTACTTTTGGAATATATAAATATATATATAAATATATAGCCATTATAGCCATAGACCTTATTTGTTTAATTAAAAATATGAAATTACGAACTCTGTTTCGACTAAAGACAAAAGCAAGATTGGCCCGTTCAATTGATTAACTCTATCTACATAAACCCACACCACGCTGGGGTAAGAACTATTAGATATAAAAAAAGGGTAACCTACTTTTTCCCGACCAGTAAGATCATGAGATATTTTGACTTATTTATCGCTTATTTAACACATAATGGATTTACCTGCGCCAATACATGATATTCTTTTAGTATCTCTGGGATCAGGTCTTATAGTAGGAGGTCTAGGAGTGGTATTACTTACCAATCCAATTTATTCTGCCTTTTCATTGGGATTGGTTCTTGTTTGTATATCTTTATTTTATATTCTATCGAACTCTTATTTTGTAGCTGCTGCGCAGCTACTTATTTACGTGGGAGCCATAAATGTCTTAATCTTATTTGCTGTGATGTTTATGAATGGTTCAGAATATTACAATGATTTGCATTTTTGGACTGTCGGAGATGGATTCACTTCGCTAGTTTGTACAAGTATTTTTTTTTCACTAATTGCTACTATCCCAAACACGTCATGGTACGGGATTATTTGGACTACAAGATCAAACCAGATCATAGAACAGGACCTGACAAGTAATGTTCAACAGATTGGGATTCATTTATCAACAGATTTTTATCTTCCATTTGAACTTATTTCTATAATCCTTTTAGTTTCCTTAGTGGGCGCAATTGCTATGGCTCGTCGGGAATAGATACTTAGAATTGGAAATGCAAATAAGGTCTTCCTCCGTGTAATTGTTATCGCATCTGTCCACCCTAAATTGGAATATTGTTCATGAGACATATTGAAATTGAAAAGTTTTTGTTAGTTCGACGACCCATTTCAGTGTCTTTTTTGGTACTGTATTTCTTATATATATTATATGGATTGATAATTGAATTCTATTCAGTAGAATCTTCTAATTTAATTAATCGAATCAGTTGAATTGTTGTTTATA